CGTCCTTTTAACTGTCAGTGTTCCTTTGATTTCTTACATTTCCATGTGATTTGTTAATATTTGTTAATAGTAATAAATAAAAGTAATAAATAAAGATAATATAGAGTAATAAATAAAATATAGTAATAAATAAAGATAATATAAAGATAATAAAGAATAGAAAGAAATTAATCGCTTGGATCGTGTATCAACGTCCAATTACGGGAAAAGAAAAGGTTCCATCGGAACAATTATTTAGTTCAGGGTATCTCGTTTCTTTTTTTTTCTTTGAAAAAAAAAAGAGAGAAAGTGTGGAGAGAAATGATAAGAAGATATTGGAACATTAATTTGAAAGAGATGTTGGAAACAGGAGTTCATTTTGGTCATGCTACTAGAAAATGGAATCCAAAAATGGCACCTTATATCTCTGCAAAGCGTAAGGGTATTCATATTACAAATCTTACTAGAACTGCTCGTTTTTTATCAGAAGCGTGTGATTTAGTTTTTGATGCAGCAAGTAGGAGAAAACAATTCTTAATTGTTGGTACCAAAAATAAAGCAGCTGATCCAGTAGCGCGGGCTGCAATAAGAGCTCGGTGTCATTATGTTAATAAAAAATGGCTAGGTGGCCTTTTAACGAATTGGTCCACTACAGAAATGAGACTTCAAAAGTTCAGGGACTTGAGAATGGAACAAAAGACAGGGGGAATCAACCGCCTTCCGAAAGGGGATGCGGCTCGATTAAAGAGACAGTTATTTCACTTGCAAACATATTTGGGCGGGATTAAATATATGACAGGGTTACCCGATATTGTAATAATCGTTGATCAGCAAGAAGAATATATGGCTCTTCAAGAATGTATCACTTTGGGAATTCCAACAATTTGTTTAATTGATACAAACTGTGACCCGGATCTCACAGATATTTCGATTCCAGCGAATGATGACGCTATAGCCTCAATCCGCTTAATTCTTAACAAATTAGTATTTGCGATTTGTGAAGGGCGTTCTAGCTATATACGAAATCCCTGATTAATAATAAGATAAATAAATTCTTTTTTGAATTCCATAGATTGACGAAATCCATTACTATTTCGGAATCTCATAAAAGAGATAAAAAACTGGGGATATTATGTGATTAGTTGGTATATAAAATATAAAATATACAATTCAAGTGAGCAAGTAGAAAAAAAGACGGTTGAATCAAAATAATTTCTTGTAAAGTTTTCTTTCTTTCAGAGGACAATATGAATGTTCTATCATATTCCATTAACACATTAAAGGGGTTATATGAAATATCCGGGGTGGAAGTAGGCCAGCATTTCTATTTGAAAATAGGCGGTTTCCAAGTCCATGCCCAAGTACTTATTACTTCTTGGGTTGTAATTCTTATCTTATTAGGTTCAGCCATTGTAACTGTTCGGAATCCACAAACCATTCCTACTGACGGTCAGAATTTCTTCGAATATATCCTTGAATTTATTCGAGATGTGAGCAAAACCCAGATTGGAGAGGAATATGGTCCATGGGTTCCCTTTATTGGAACTTTGTTTCTATTTATTTTTGTTTCTAATTGGTCAGGGGCGCTTTTACCTTGGAAAATCATAGAGTTACCTCATGGGGAGTTAGCCGCACCCACGAATGATATAAATACTACCGTTGCTTTAGCTTTACTTACGTCAATAGCATATTTTTATGCGGGCCTTAGCAAAAAAGGATTAGGTTATTTCGGTAAATATATACAACCAACTCCAATTCTTTTACCTATTAACATTTTAGAAGATTTCACAAAACCTTTATCACTTAGCTTTCGACTTTTTGGAAATATATTAGCGGATGAATTAGTAGTTGTTGTTCTTGTTTCTTTAGTACCTTTAGTGGTTCCTATACCTGTCATGTTCCTTGGATTATTTACAAGTGGTATTCAAGCTCTTATTTTTGCAACTTTAGCTGCGGCTTATATAGGTGAATCCATGGAGGGCCACCATTGACTAAGTTTCGAAATAGTCTTTTTTAGCTTAGTGCAAGGTAATCTATGCCTTGCTCGAGATAATCTTCTTCGTGAACAGAAATATACACATAAATAGACAAAAAAGTATATAAGATCTAGAAGAATAGTAAAAAAGATTACGATATTAGGGAATTGTAAAAAAAATTAGGTTCTATAAAGCGATTCCCATTTCAGTCGGTTTTATTCAATTCAAAGATTGACCAAAAGAAAATATTAATTAAAGAATAAATTACATGAACTTAGATCAACCAAAGACTTCTATTTCTATGCAATGATTTAGACTAATAAATTCGCTCATTTAGATTGATTGTATCCATGTGGGATAATGCTAAATTATAAATTCAATAAAAAGAGGATAAGAGTTTACAAAAAATGAGATTCAAGAGAAAATGGTATGGTTTTGTTAGAAGAGTGGGATCAAACTAGGTATATGTAATATATATAATCGCTATAAGCCAACTTTCCTTGATGAATGTTTCGAAAAATATTTATAAAATCCGACTGTATCCA